ATTCTGATCTGGAGACCCATCAAGAAAATTGGGAATTGGGAAGACTGAAAGAAGAGAAAAAGAAAAGAATGAATAAAAAGATTGACACAACTTTTGTCTCTTTTCTTTTCGATTATAAACGATGGAATCGTCCATTACGATATATAAAAAATTCTAAATTAGAAAATGCTTTACGCAATGAAATGTCACAATTTTTTTTTTTCACATGTACGAGTGATGGAAAAAAAAAAATATCCTTTACATATCCGCCCAGTTTATCAACTTTTTCGGAAATGCTAGAACAAAGAATTTCTTTGTACATAATAGAAAAACTATATGACGAAGATCTTTATGATTCTTGGATTTATACTAATGAAAAAAAAAAGTGCAATTTGAACAATGAATTGAGAAGCCGAATCAAAATTATAGAAAAAAATGAGGGATCCCCTAGTCTGGATATGCTTGAAAAAAGAACCATATTATGTGATGATGAAAAAAAAAAAAAATGCTTGCCAAAAGCATATGATCCTTTTTTCAACGGACCATATCGAGGGATGAGAAAAAAAGTCTATTCACGCGCAATCATGAATACTTATACAGATACAGAAGGTTTAGTAGAATTTTTTTTTAGAAATAAGATTCATGATCTACTTCTTAATGATTCCGTAAAACTTCACCCTCAATCATTTTTGAATTCTACAGAAGAAAAAGGAATTGATTCAGAAAGTCAAGAAAAATATTTGCAATTTGTATTTGATGTAATTACAACACATACAAAAGATCAAAAAAAAATGAAAAAGGAATCTGTTGGAATTAGAATAGAAGAACTCAGTAAAAAGGTTTCTCGATGGTCATACAAATTAACCGAGAATTTGTTGGAAGAAGAAGAAGAGGAAGAAGAAAATGAAGAAGCATTGGAGGAAGAAGATTTTGCGATTCATTCAAGAAGAGCCAGACGTGTGATAATTTCTAACGATAATGATCAGAATACCAATTTTTTTTCTATTTCTAATATTCATAATATTAGTAACACTGATAAAAATGATGATCAAATGGAAGAGGAAGAGGTGTCTTTGATACGTTACTCAAAACAATCGGATTTTCGCCGCAATCTAATCAAAGGATCCATGCGCGCTCAAAGACGTAAAACAGTTATTTGGAACCTCTTTCAAGTAAATGTACATTCCCCACTTTTTTTGGATCGTCTAGACAAAACATCTTTTTTTTCGTTTTTTGATATTGATATCAACGAAATGAAGAATATCATTTTTAGGAATTGGATGGGCAGAGAACAAGAATCAGAACTAAAAATTTCCTATTTTGAAAATGAAGATACAAAAAAAGAAAAGGAGAAAGAGGAAAAAATATATAAAAATGAACAAATAGAAATATCAGAAGCTTGGGATACCTTTATATTTACTCAAGTAATAAGAGGCTTGATGTTAGTAACCCAATCTTTTCTTAGAAAAAACATTATATTACCTTCATTAATAATAGCAAAAAATATTTTCCGTATGTTATTATTCCAAGTTCCCGAGTGGAACGAGGATTTTAAGGAATGGAATAGAGAAATGCATATTAAATGCACCTATAATGGTGTTCAATTATCAGAAAAAGAGTTTCCCCAAGATTGGTTGATAGATGGTATTCAGATAAAGATTCTATATCCTTTCTGTCTAAAACCTTGGAGAAAATCTAAAGCACGATCTCATCGTAGAGATCTAATGAAAAAAAAAGAGAAAAAAACAAATTTTTGTTTTTTAACAGTCTGGGGAATGGAAGCGGAACTTCCCTTTGGTTCTCCCCGAAAACGACCTTTTTTTTTTGAACCTATTTATAAAGAACTCCAAAAAAGAAAAAAAAAGGTGAAAAATAAATTTTTACAAGTTATAAAATCTTTAAATAAAAAAAGAAAAACCTTTCTAAAAGTTAGAAAAGAAAAAACAAAAGGAGTCATCAAAATAGTTCGAGTTATAAAACTAATAATGAAAAAACTGGAGAAAGTAAATCCAAATTTATTATTTGAATTGAGGAAAGAAAAAGTATATGAACCGAACGAAAACAAAAAAGATTTCAAAAGAAATAATAAGATTCTTCGCGAATCGTCCATTCTAAATCGAACGATGAATTTGTTAAATCATTCACTAATAGAAAGAAGAATAAAAGATCTTTCTGATAAGACAATCAAAATAAGGAATCAAATTGAACGAACCGCAAAAGAAAAGAAAAAAAAAGAACTAATTTATGATAATAAAAGATCGGGATCACAAAAACATATTTGGAAAATATTAAAAAAGAAAAATATCCGATTAATGCGTAAATCACACTACTTTATCAAATCATTCATTGAAAAAATATACATAGATATTTTGCTATGTAACATTACCGTTTCTAAGATCAATGCACAACTTTTTTTTGAATCAACAAAAAAGATCTTTAATAAATCCATTTACAACAATGAAATAAATCAAGAACAAGAAAGAATTGATGAAACAAATCAAAATACAATGAATTTTATTTTGACTATAAAAAAATTGTTTTCAAATACTGATAATACTAAGAATATAAATCAAAATTCCAATACTTATTGGAACTTCTCTTCCCTGTCCCAAGCATATGTTTTTTACAAAATATCACAAAACCAATTACTTAATAAGTATCATTTGAGACCTGTACTTCAATATGAAGGAAGCTATCCTTTTTTTAAGGATATTTTAAAAGACTATTGTATGATACATGGAATATTTAATTCCAAATCAAGACATAATAAAATTCATACGTATGGAATGAACGAATGGAAAAACTGGTTAAAAGGCCATTATCAATACGATTTATCTCAAAAAAAAAGGTCTCGATGTATGATTCAAAATAAGGAATCAAACCAATTGGATTTATATAAAAAATACCAATTTATTTATTCCATGAATAAAAATGACTATACAGCAAATTTATTTATGAGTGACAAATGGAAAAAACATTACAGATATGATCTTTTATCATATAAATATATATGCCTCCCTAATTTATACATTTCTGGATCAACATTAGGAAGAAATGGGGACCAAGAAATTCCATATCATTTCAATACATCGAAACCTGAATCATTTTATGTATTAGTAAGTATACATAGTAATAATTATACAGAAAAAGGATATCTTATTGATAGGAATACAAATGATAGGAATATCAATTTGGATAGAAAATATTTTGATTGTAGAATTCTTCATCTTTGTTTTATAAATAATATTGATATCTGGACCGATATACATATTGGCATCAAGATTCAGAAAAATACTAAGACTGAAATTAAGAATTTAAAAAAAATGGAAAAAAAAGATCTTTTTTTTCCTACAATTTATCAAGAGATCAAACCATGCAATCAAAAAAGAAACTTTTTTGATTGCATGGGAATGAATAAAGAAAGGTTATATGATACCGCATCAAATCATGATACTATATCCAATCTAGAAACTTGGTTCTTCCCAGAATTTGTGCTACTTTTTGATGTATATAAAATTAAACCTTGGATCATCCCAATCAAATCACTCTTTTTTCATTTTTCTAAAAATGAAAAAAGTAAAAACATTAACGTAAATCCAAAAAAATCATCTAATGAAAAAAAAGATCTTGAATTAGGAAATTTCAAGCAGGAAGAAAACGAACAACAGGTCCAAAGAAATCTTGTATGGAATCTACTAAAACAAAAAAATAAAAAAGATGTTGAAGAAGATTACGCAAGATTAGAAATAAAAAAAAAACAATATCAATATAAGAACAAGAATGAAATGGAACTAGATTTCTTTTTGAAAAAATATTTTCTTTTTCAACTAAGATGGGCTGATTCCTTAAATAATAAAATAATGAAAAATATCAGGGTATATTGTCTCCTACTTAGACTGATAAATCCAAAGGAAATTGCTATATCTTCGATTCAAAGAGGTGAAATAGATCTAGACGAAATGCTGATTCAAAAGGACCTAGTTCTTGCAGAATTGATAAGAAAGGGAATATTTATTATTGAACCAATTTGTCTATCTATACGAAGGGATGAAAAATCTATTATATATCAAACTATGGATATTTCATTGGTCGATAATAAGAAGCACCAAACAAATAAAAAATACACAAAAAAAAGATATATTGAGAAAAGGGGGTTTGAAAAACCCATTGCACGACACAGCAACATATTTTTGAGTGGAGACAAAAATCATTATGATTTACTTGTTCCTGAAAATATTCTATCTCCCAGACGTCGTAGAGAATTTCGAATTCAAATTTGTTTCAATTCCCAGAATTTTAATGTTGTGGATAGAAATCCAAGATTTTGCAATGAAAACAAAATAAGAAACTGCGGGCAATTTTTGAATGAGGACAAACATATTAATACGGATAGAAAAAATTTCATTAAATTCAAATTTTTTCTTTGGCCCAATTATCGATTAGAAGATGTAGCTTGTATGAATCGCTATTGGTTTGATACCAATAACAGCAGTCGTTTCAGTATGTCAAGAATACATATGTATTCACAATTCAGAATGAATTCAATTCCAATGAAAAATGAAAAAAATTTATAGTGGATTTCCTACATATCGTGTAACATATTCGGCAGATGAAAGCCGAAACATATACACTGTGTAATATTCTAATACATGATGCTGATTTCATAGTGTATCAATTTTCGCTAGGAAGAGCGGAATCCTTTTAAGTAAAAAAAGAAAGTGTTCTCTTTCGTGAATACATATATGTTTTGTATATTTGATCCAAATATACAAAACATAAAAAGATAAACCACATAAATAAAAAACCTAAAGTAGTATATGAATGAAATCCAATTTTGATGTATACTAGATGAAAATAACTGGCATAATAAATATTATTATTTTTCCTGATTAGTAAAATTCACAGAAAAGAAATATAGAAATTTAAATTTATGGTCAAAAATTCATTCATCTCAGTTATTACACAAGAAGAAAAAGAAGAAAAAGAAGAAAATAGTGGGTCTGTTGAATTTCAAGTATTCCATTTCACCAGTAAGATACGGAGACTTACTTCACATTTAAAATTGCACAAAAGAGATTTTTTATCGCAAAGGGGTCTACGAATAATTCTGGGAAAACGTCAACGATTATTGACTTATTTGTCAAAGAAAAATAAAGTGCGTTATAAAAAATTAATGGATCAGTTAGATATTCGGGAACCAAAAACTCGTTAATTAATTTTGAATTTATTCTTTGAGTTTCTTATTATTTTCTTATTATTATCCTTGTTCTTTTTTAATTATTTTTTTTATTTTACATTTTGAAAAATTCATGAAATAATGAATTAAGGAAAAAAAATATGACTGTACCGGTTACAAGAAAAAATTTTATAATAGTTAATATGGGCCCTCACCACCCATCAATGCATGGTGTTCTTCGGCTGATCGTTACTCTGGATGGTGAAGATGTTATTGACTGTGAACCTATATTAGGCTATTTACACAGAGGAATGGAAAAAATAGCGGAGAACCGAACAATTATACAATATTTGCCTTATGTAACACGTTGGGATTATTTAGCTACTATGTTCACAGAAGCAATAACAGTAAATGCACCAGAACGATTGGAAAGTGTTCAAGTGCCTAAAAGGGCCAGTTATATCAGAGTTATTATGCTGGAGCTGAGCCGTATAGCCTCCCATTTGTTATGGCTTGGCCCTTTTATGGCCGATATCGGTGCACAGACTCCCTTTTTCTATATTTTAAGAGAAAGGGAATTAATATATGATCTATTTGAAGCCGCCACAGGTATGCGGATGATGCATAATTATTTCCGCATCGGAGGAGTAGCTGCGGATTTACCTTATGGCTGGATAGATAAATGTTTTGATTTCTGTGATTATTTTTTAACAGAAGTTGTTGAGTATCAAAAACTCATTACGCGAAATCCCATTTTCTTGGAACGAGTTGAAGGAGTGGGCATTATTGGTGGGGAGGAGACAATAAATTGGGGTTTATCAGGACCAATGTTACGAGCTTCTGGAATCCAATGGGATCTTCGTAAAGTTGATCGCTATGAGTGTTACAATAAATTTGATTGGGAAGTCAAATGGCAAAAAGAAGGCGATACATTAGCTCGTTATTTAGTAAGAATCGGTGAAATGCAAGAATCCATAAAAATCATTCAACAGGCTCTAGAAGGAATTCCTGGAGGACCTTATGAAAATTTAGAAAACCGGCGTTTTCATAGGACAAAGAATTCCGAATGGAATAATTTTGAATATAGATTTATTACTAAAAAACTTTCACCCAATTTTGAATTGTTAAAACAAGAACTTTATGTAAGGGTAGAGGCCCCAAAAGGAGAATTAGGAATTTATTTAATAGGAGATAATAGTGTTTTCCCCTGGAGATGGAAAATTCGTCCACCCGGTTTCATCAATTTGCAAATTCTTCCCCAGCTAGTTAAAAGAATGAAATTGGCTGATATCATGACGATACTAGGTAGTATAGATATCATTATGGGAGAAGTTGATCGTTGAAATGATAATTGATACGGCAGAAGTACAAACTATTAATTCTTTTTATAGATTAGAATCCTTAAAAGAAGTCTATGGACTCATATGGATTTTTGTCCCCATTTTAACCCTTGTATTAGGAATCACAATGGGAGTATTAGTCATTGTGTGGTTAGAAAGAAAAATATCTGCAGCAATACAACAACGTATTGGACCTGAATATGCCGGCCCTTTAGGAATTCTTCAAGCTTTAGCGGATGGGACCAAACTACTTTTGAAGGAGGATCTTCTTCCATCTAGAGGTAATATTCGTTTATTTAGGGTCGGACCTTCTATAGGTTTTATAGCAATTCTACTAAGTTATTTAGTAATTCCTTTTGGATATCACCTTGTTTTAGCAGATCTCAGTATAGGTGTTTTTTTATGGATTGCTTTTTCAAGTATTGTCCCCATTGGTCTTCTTATGTCAGGATATGGATCAAATAATAAGTATTCCTTTTCAGGTGGTCTACGAGCTACAGCTCAATCAATTAGTTATGAAATACCATTAACTCTATGTGTGTTAGCAATATCTCTACGTGTGATTCGTTGGAACATGAATTTTTTTTATCTCTTTTCTAGAAAAGAGATAAAAAATGAATTGAAATACAATAAAATAGAAATAGAATTCATATAATTCAATATTTAAATATGAATATGAAATAAAAGAATAAAAAAAATCTTTTTTTTTTAACATTTCAGTTCGATGAGTTAAACCAGATAGTTATATGAGTGAAACAAAACTGCTCCTCAATTTGCAGTAAAACAATAAAAATCTCATTCCCTAGGTACAAGAAGAAAATTGAAGTAAACATAAGTTGTTTACCCCAAGATTGAGATTATTTTTTTAGTCGTCATATCTTGAAGCGGATGCAAAAGATCAACTGTATTTCTAACTATACTGGGGATCAATCAAAAAGAAGTGGGCAGTTAGGAACACCAAAGTACGCAAAGGATGAGTAATGGAAATAATGTAAGGTATTAAAAAAAGGGATTTTTGCATAAACCTTTGCATAAAACGAATCATAAGAAGGGCTTGAAGTTGGTAGAAATGATCAAGCAGTACTTCCCCACGATTCCGATCTAGAGTATGCTACTATTCACTGATTAAATAAATGACTATCAAGAACGAATGAATCCTTTATTTTCTTTCTTTTTTTTTAGTTTTCAGAAAGAAGAACAGGAACAAGACAAATAGAATGCAATACGATGAATGCAATACGATAATATAATAAAAAAGAATAAAACGGGAATAATAAGAAAATATTTCTTTCTTCATACCTTCATACATATACATATGGAAATTCTTATTTCTTATCATGATTCATTAACTAATGCCCAATTCTTTCTATTTAGGAATAGAACCAGTATTTGATTGAAGGATTAAGTTATTGCTGAACAAAGATCAATTTTTATTATTTTCATGATAATATCATTATAAGGGATGAGATCAATTCGGAAGTACTTTTTCTTATTCTAACAGACAGAATGTTATTGGTCGAATTGAGGACTCTCCAACCTCCAATTTCTCTTTACCATTGTATTTACCTAAGGTCCAAGGAGAGCTATAATACTAAACTAGTCCTTACCTTACATTTCTTTGTGGCCATAGAGGAGCCGTATGAGGTGAAAATCTCATGTACGGTTTTGGAATAGCGATGGGAGCAGTGATGCTATCATCGACTATAATTATCTAACAGTTCGAGTACAGTTGATATAATTGAGGCACAGTCCAAATATGGTTTTGGGGGATGGAATCTGTGGCGTCAGCCCATAGGGTTTCTAGTTTTTATAATGTCTTCTCTAGCAGAATGTGAAAGATTACCTTTTGATTTACCAGAAGCGGAGGAGGAATTAGTAGCAGGTTATCAAACCGAATATTCAGGTATAAAATACGGGTTCTTTTATCTTGCTTCTTACCTAAATCTATTAGTTTCGTCATTATTTGTAACAGTTCTTTACTTAGGTGGGTGGGATTTTTCTATTCCGTACATATCTCTTACTGAACTTTTTGGAATAAATAAAATGTTTAGAGTCTTTGTAATAGCAATTAGTATCTTTATTACATTAGCTAAAGCTTATTTGTTTCTGTTCATTCCTATCACAACAAGATGGACTTTACCTAGGATGAGAATGGATCAATTATTAAATCTTGGATGGAAATTTCTTTTACCTATTTCTCTAGGTAATCTATTATTGACAACTTCTTTTCAACTTGTTTCACTATAAACTATAAATAAAAATAAGAAATTAAGAGAAAACAATAATGAATATTCTATATTCATAACTTACATAACTTATCTCAACCAAGAGAAAGAAACATAAATTTTATTCATGGATATCTAAAATATGTTACCTATGGTTACTGGGTTCATGAATTATGGCAAACAAACAATACGAGCCGCAAGGTACATTGGACAAAGTTTCATAATTACCTTATCCCATACAAATCGTTTACCTGTAACTATTAAATATCCTTATGAAAAATCAATCACATCAGAACGTTTTCGTGGTCGAATCCACTTTGAATTTGATAAATGTATTGCTTGTGAAGTATGTGTTCGCGTATGTCCAATAGACCTTCCCATTGTTGATTGGAAATTTGAAAAAGATATTAAGAAAAAACAATTGCTTCATTATAGTATTGATTTTGGTGTCTGTATATTTTGCGGTAACTGTGTCGAGTATTGTCCAACAAACTGTTTATCGATGACTGAAGAATATGAGCTTTCCACTTATGATCGTCACGAATTGAATTATAATCAAATTTCTTTAGGTCGGTTACCAATCTCAATAATTGGAGATTACACAATTCAAACAGTTATGGATTCAACAAATCAAATGAAAAAATAAAAACCCCTTGCTTGGTTCAAGAACGATTACCAATTACTAAGATTTGGCTTGTAATAAAGTAAGTAGGATTAGCCAAATAATTTTATTTTATCTATTTAATAATATTCATTTTTTTTTCATTCAATTAGGAAGGTATCATATAAAAAAATAGTTCCTTTCCTGGACCCTTAGTAAGGTCATGAAATATTTCGACTGATTTATTTATCTTTTATTTCATAATGGATTTACCTGGACCAATACATGAGATTCTTGTAGTATTTCTGGGATCAGTTCTTATATTAGGAGGTCTGGGAGTAGTATTACTTACCAATCCCATCGATTCTGCCTTTTCATTGGGATTGGTTCTTGTTTGTATATCCTTATTCTATATTTCATTGAATTCCTATTTTGTAGCTGCCGCGCAGTTCCTTATTTATGTGGGAGCCATAAATGTATTAATCATATTTGCTGTAATGTTCATGAACGGTTCAGAATATTCCAACGATTCCTATTTGTGGACCGTTGGAGATAGGATCACTTCACTGGTTTGTACAAGTATTTTTTTTTCATTAATGACTACTATCCCAGATACGTCATGGTCCGGAATTTTTCGGACTACAAGATCAAATCAGATTATAGAACAGGACTTAATAAGTAACGTTCAACAAATTGGTATTCATTTATCCACAGATTTTTATCTTCCTTTTGAACTCATTTCTATAATTCTTTTAATTTCTTTGATAGGTGCAATTACTATGGCTCGTCAATAATCTAATATAATAAGAACTTCTTTTTTTAATTAAAGAATGAAAATGGATTTAATCTATTTTATTGAAATCTACTGTGAATATCTTCTTTTGTTCTGTAATTCTTCTATATCTAGTCAACTGAATCGGTTTAATTTTTGTTCGTTCATATTGAAATGAATCAAGATAGATGAGGAATTTATCAATGATGTTAGAGCATGTACTTTTTATAAGTGTTTATTTATTTTCTATCGGTATCTATGGACTGATCACAAGCCGAAGCATGGTTAGAGCACTTATGTGTCTTGAGCTTATACTGAATTCGGTGAATATAAATCTCGTCACATTTTCCGATATATTTGATAGTCGGCAATTAAAAGGAGAAATTTTCTCAATCTTTGTTATAGCCATTGCAGCTGCTGAAGCAGCTATTGGACTAGCTATTGTTTCGTCGATCCATCGTAACAGAAAATCAACTCGTATCAATCAATCAAATTTGTTGAATAATTAGTCATAATTATTCTATTTTCACATATAAATCAAAACATAAGACTTTTAGAATATTCTGAATATTCTAATATAGAATCTAATAGAATTAGAATAGTAAGATAATTTAATTAGAATTAAACAGAATATAATATTTTATTATTATTATTTTCTTTCTTCTATTTTTTCATATAAATTTATGATTTAGAGTTACTAACCTATTCTATCACTAACCTAATAACAAACGTATTAATCTGATATCTGATATATAATATATCACCTTAATTCTATTTCTATATACTAGAATCTTTCTATATTTATTCTATATTTATCTTTCTATATGTATATGAATATATACATATAGAAAGATAGTAAATAGAAAGATAGTAAATAGAAAGATAGTAAATTTAACATGAATTGAATTCATAAACTCATATTTCATGGTTATTGAAATGGAAATCAAAGTATCTTGGCCCTTTCTCATAAACAGATTATAAAATCTATTGATTCTTAAAATTTTGATAAATCATCGATTCGTCTGGTGTCTACAATAGAAAATATATGATTTATTTCATTTTCATTTTCTTATTTTCTTTTACCAGATCGAAAATCTTTATGTGCTCAAAACTGGAATTTATAGACACAATGTCACATTCAGTAAAGATTTATGATACATGTATAGGATGTACCCAATGTGTTCGAGCTTGCCCCACGGATGTATTGGAAATGATACCTTGGGACGGATGTAAAGCTAAGCAAATTGCTTCTGCGCCAAGAACCGAAGATTGTGTAGGTTGTAAAAGATGTGAATCCGCTTGTCCAACGGATTTTTTGAGTGTCCGTGTTTATTTATGGCATGAAACAACTCGCAGCATGGGTCTTTCTTATTGATATGTGACAAAAAATTCCACTTGAATCATTTGATTCCTCTTTACCGACAAAACCCCGTGCTCGAGAAAAGAAAATATATTATTCTTCTCCCGAGCACGGGGTTTTCTGGTCTAATTTTATCTTGTCTTTATCACGAGTTATTTTCCTTGGTTAACAATACTTATTGTTTTGCCCATATTCGCGGGTTCTTCAATTGTCTTTTTCCCTCATAGGGGAAATAAGGCGTATAGGTGGTATACTCTATGTATATGTATACTAGAGCTCCTTCTAATGACTTATGTATTTTGTTATCATTTTCAATTGGACGATCCATTAACCCAATTGAAGGAGGATTTTCAATGGATCAATCTTTTTGATTTTCACTGGAGACTGGGAACCGATGGACTTTCCATAGGACCCATTTTACTGACAGGATTTATCACTACTTTAGCTACTTTAGCAGCTTGGCCAGTTACTAGAAATCCGCGATTTTTCTATTTCTTGATGTTAGCAATGTATAGTGGCCAAATAGGATCATTTTCTTCTCGAGACCTTTTACTTTTTTTCATCATGTGGGAATTAGAATTAATTCCTGTTTACTTACTTTTATCCATGTGGGGAGGAAAAAAACGCCTGTACTCGGCTACAAAGTTTATTTTGTGCACTGCCGGAGGTTCTATTTTTCTCTTAATAGGAGTTCTGGGTATGGGTTTATATGGTTCCAACGAACCAACATTAGATTTAGAAAAATTAGCTAATCAATCGTATCCTGCAGCATTGGAAATAATACTCTATTTTGGTTTTCTTATTGCTTATGCTGTCAAATCGCCGATGATACCCCTACATACATGGTTACCAGATACCCACGGAGAAGCACATTACAGTACATGTATGCTTTTAGCTGGAATCTTATTAAAGATGGGAGCATATGGATTGATTCGGATTAATATGGAATTATTAGCTCACGCTCATTCTAGATTATCTCCCTGGTTGGTGATAGTAGGAATAATACAAATCATTTATGCAGCTTCAACCTCTCTCAGTCAACGCAATTTAAAAAAACGTATTGCCTATTCTTCCGTATCTCATATGGGTTTCATAATTATAGGAATTGGTTCTATAACTGGCATAGGACTTAATGGAGCTATTTTACAAATAATCTCTCATGGATTGATTGGTGCTGCACTTTTTTTCTTAGCAGGAACAAGTTGTGATAGAATACGTTTTGTTTATCTCGAAGAGATGGGGGGGATATCTATCCCAATGCCAAAAATATTTACCATGTTTAGTAGTTTCTCGATGGCTTCTCTTGCATTGCCAGGAATGAGTGGTTTTGTTGCAGAATTCTTAGTCTTTTTTGGAATAATTACCAGCCCAAAATATCTTTTCATGCCAAAAATGTTAATTACTTTTGTAATGGCAATTGGAATGATAATAACTCCTATTTTTTTATTATCTATGTTACGTCAGATTTTCTATGGATACAAGCTATTCAATATTCCAAACTCGAATTTTTTTGATTCTGGACCACGAGAACTTTTTGTTTCGATATGTATCTTTTTACCTGTAATAGGAATTGGTATTTATCCTGATTTCGTTCTCCCGTTATCGGTTGACAAGGTACAAGTTCTAATATCTAATTATTTTTATAGATACTAATTCTTTTTTTTTAGATTTAATAATAAATGAAATAAAATTAATTAATTGGAAAGAAAGTCTTAGAATTCTTTGACTTTTATATTTTCACGATTCTTCGTTGTACAATGAAAAAAAAGAAAAAAAAAAGGAAAGGTTAATTAGAATTGTAATGAAATACATCTAAAGTTTTTGAGAACCATTTAAATAGAGGAATTATTCAAAAGGTTCTCAAAAACTCGCACAAAATTTCATTGTGTATCAGACGATTTTTTTATGTATTCTTCATGTAGTTTATTTTCTTCAATTAGATATTCATTGGAATGAACCATAACTATGGAACCCAATTCCTAATAGATTGATCCCAAAATAGCATATCCAAATTAGAAGAAATCCTATAGAAGCTACAAATGCCGAATTTGTGCCTTGATCTTGCAATTTTGAATTTGTTCTAGTATGTAAATAAATTGCAAATATGGTCCAAGTAATAAATGCCCAAGTTTCCTTAGGGTCCCAATTCCAATAAGAACCCCATGCTTCATTAGCCCATACTGCTCCAGAAAGAATGCCTATGGTTAAAAAGGTAAACCCTAAACTAATAACACGATAACTCCAATAATCTAAACGCTGAATTAATTGATATTTGTAAAAATTTTGAACTGATAGGAAAAAAGTTTTTTTTAATACACTTCCTTTTTCGTTCAAATATTCCATATTACCAAAGAAAAACGACTTCCTTAAATTTAAAAAATTCTTGAAAAAATTGATTTTTTTTTGAAATGTAATCACTATAAGAGCAATTGATAATAATGATCCGCATAAAAGAGCTGCATAGCTCAATAGCATCATACTGACATGCATCATTAACCACTGAGATTGTAGAGCAGGTACTAATATTGCAGGTTGATGCATTTCATTTGAAAGACCTGACGTGGCGAAACCTTGGGTAAAAATGGCACTTGGTGCAGTTATTGCGCTTAAATCATTTTTATGATTCCCAAGATACGGAATCATATGAATAATGGATAAACTCCATGAAAGGAAGATTAATGATTCGTATAAATTACTTAAGGGAAAATGTTCCGAAGAAATCCAACGAATAACTAAAAACCCTGTTATAGAGAAAAAAGTAGCTATCATCCCTTTTTCTGACGAATTACGTAATCCTTCAATTTCGTCAACTAATAAGTTCATCAAATGAATTATAATCACAATTGAGATGATCGAAAAGGAAATATGAGTTAATATATGTTCTAAGGTCACAAATATCATAAAGAAGAGTCCCTTTTAAATAATTAAAATTGGGGAGAGGATTAAATAAAATCTAAAATATTATATAGATTCTATTAGATCTATTGTGTCTATATTATTAATATTAATAATTATTTATGCCGCCACTCGGACTCGAACCGAGATGCTCTAGCACTGCTTCCTAAGAGCAGCGTGTCTACCAATTTCACCATGGCGGCTTACCTTAAATAATAATAGAAAATTTATGTTGAATTGTATATATTCAATATAATTTAGGAAACAATGAATAAAGATGCATTTCTATTCATATGGAAATGTTCAATATCAATAATACTTAATTAGTATCTTCATCTTCGTAAGTTCATTTTTAATAATCAACTTTTCCGTACTAGAAACCTAGCTCTTGTTTATCCAGAACAGTCAGAACTCAAAAGCTTCGTTCTTAGTCGGGGTATAAAATTCATAATTTTTTTCTAATAATGATTTTAAGACCCAACACCTTAGTATAAAGTGTAATGAAATATTCATATTTTTCTTTGTCTATCGTAATTGTGCTTTTCTATTTTGAAAAGCACAATTCATAGGAAAGAAAAAATCATCTCACGAATTCAATATCAATCAATATGAATTTTGATAAATAGAATATAATAGAAATATAGAAAGACTATAAAAAATAGAAAATACACAATACTGAGTACTTTGAATCAAATAGAAAGAAAGATTCTTATTTTTTATATTACCTAGCTCTAACTAATAAGGAGAAGTGAAATACAAATACAATACATTTAGTAAAATTGAATCGTTTGTCTTTCAATTCAAAAATGGAAAATTGGAAGTTCTTTGAAACATGTCAATTAATATTTTTACAAGACTTTTTTTTGTCGCACAAAAAAACTTTTTGACTGTCCGGTGGAAATAGATTTAGCTAAAGAAAAAGCTTTTACTGCCTCTAAAGATCCTTTTTTTTTCCAAAGATTTCTACGAATATGCTTTTTTGACATAGAAGTACGTTTTTTTGGAACTGCCATTCAAAAGATAGGTGACTCCTTTTTATCGTTGTATGTGAAAGACATATACTGTTTAAAATAAATTACTTTTTCTTAGTCATTATCTATACTTAATTCCATAAATTTCCTCAATAATATCATAACATACAAATATAAAAAAAGAATAAAATAAAAGAAATAAGAAAATAAAAATATTCTAAAATGATTCTATTGTCATAGACAAATAGATTCCAATTTTCTATCTTCATTCTGATATTTGCATAATGTAATAATTACATACGTATTTTATATTTATTGTTTTATAAAAGAATATATACAAAAAAATATACAAAAAAAGTAATCTAATTTTACTATTTCATATTATTTAATCATATTATTTAATATATTAGATTCATATATATATAATAATAATATTGCAAATATTCATATTTAATATTAAGAATAGTAAGAGAAAATATTTATCTAATTTATCTAAATAGTAAAATATATAGTATATAAAAAGTATATAAAAAAATATATAGTATATAAAAGAAAAGATTCTATATAAATATTATACAATAAAAAAAAAAAAAGAAAGAAAAATATAAAAATAGAAAGAGATAAATAAATCTGTAATTGAACTTTAATATAAAAAAAATAAATCTATTTTAAATCTAAAAATATATCATATATCTATAAATTCTATAATTTTACATTTTACATAATTAGAATATAATGTAAAGGGAAAATCCAATTATTCAAAATCTAATATGATGTCATATTATTTCAAAAATATCTTTCTTTTCTAGAGTTTTAAGTTAATTAATAACTAAGTAATAAACTTGACTAATTATTTGGTCCTATTATTTGATATATGACCAACCTATTGCAACTTTTATTTCAAATATTTAATAAAACAAAAAGTCATAATTCCAATATTTGTATTTTTGTATTTGATCTTTTTCATATTTTTTTCTTATTGTTTTGTTCTTTTCGAAAGAGATCAGAATTGGTGAATTGGAAACAATTATAAGAAAAAAGAACAATTTGGTTTCTTATGGAATCTACATATAAATATGCATGGATAATACCCCTTTTTCCGCTCCCAGTTACTATGTCAATAGGATTTGGACTTCTACTTATTCCGACAGCAACAAAAGATCTTCGTCGTATGTGGGCTTTCCTAAGTGTTTTACTACTAAGTATAGCTATGTGGTTTTCGGCTAATCTGTCTATTCAGCAAATAAATGGAAGTTTGACCTATCAATATCTATGGTCTTGGACCCTCAATAATGATTTTTTATTAGAGTTCGGACACTTGATTGATCCACTTACTTCTATTATGTCAATACTAATTACTACTGTTGGAATCCTGGTTTTTATTTATAGTGATAATTATATGTCTCATGACCAAGGATATTTGAGATTTTTTGCTCATATGAGTTTTTCCAATGCTTCAATGTTGGGATTAGTTACTAGTTCCAATTTGATACAAATTTATATTTTTTGGGAACTAGTGGGAATGTGTTCGTATTTATTGATAGGTTTTTGGTTCACACGACCCGTTGCAGCAAGTGCTTGTCAAAAAGCTTTTGTAACTAATCGTATAGGAGATTTTGGTTTATTATTAGGGACCTTAGGATTTTATTGGATAACTGGTAGTTTCGAATTTCGGGATTTGTTCCAAATAGTGAATACCTTGATCCATAATAATGGGGTCAATTCTTTATTTGCTACTTTATGTGCCTTTTTATTATTTGTCGGTGCAGTTGCTAAATCCGCACAATTTCCCCTTCACGTATGGTTACCTGATGCCATGGAAGGCCCCACTCCTATTTCGGCTCTTATACACGCTGCTACTATGGTAGCAGCAGGGATTTTTCTTGTAGCTCGGCTTCTTCCTCTTTTCATAGTTATACCTTACATAATGAATCTCATTTGTTTAGTAGGTATAATAACAGTACTTTTAGGAGCTACTTTAGCTCTTGCCCAAAGAGACATTAAAAGAAGTTTAGCTTATTCTACAATGTCTCAATTGGGTTATATTATGTTAGCTCTAGGCATAGGTTCTTATCGAGCTGCTTTATTTCATTTGATCACCCATGCTTATTCTAAAGCTTTATTGTTTTTGGGATCCGGATCCATTATTCATTCAATGGAACCTATTGTTGGATATTCACCACAGAAAAGTCAGAATATGGTTCTTATGGGAGGTTTAACAAAATATGTTCCAATTACAAAAATTACTTTTTTTTTAGGTACACTTTCTCTTTGTGGTATTCCACCTCTTGCTTGTTTTTGGTCCAAAGATGAAATTCTTCACGATAGTTGGTTGTACTCACCAATTTTCGCACTAATAGCTTGGTTCACAACAGGATTAACCGCATTTTATATGTTTAGGATGTATTTACTTACCTTTGATGGGTATTTGCGCATTCATTTTCAAGATTATAGTAGTTTTAGTAGTACAAAAAAGAGCTCGTTTTATTCAATATCTCTATGGGGGAAAGGGACACTTAAGAAAGTCAATAGTAATTTCTTTTTTTCAAAAATGAAAAAAATGAATAAGAATAAGGTTTATTTTTTTTCAAAAAATATATCTAAAATTGACGAGAATGTAAGAAGTAAGATACGAGACTTTAGTACTTACTTTAGAAATAGATACACTTATATGTATCCTCACGAATCGAGCAATACTATGTTATTTCCTCTCCTTATATTAGTACTATTAACTTTGTTCATTGGATCAATAGGAATTTCTTTTAACGGAGGAGTAATAGATTTGGATCTATTATCGAAATGGTTAACTCCATCTACAACCCTTTTTCATCAGAAATTGAATTCTTCTGAGGATTGGTATGGATTTTTTTCAAATGCTTTTTTTTCAGTAAGTATAGCTCTTTTCGGACTATTTATAGCATCTATTTTTTATGGATCTATTTATTCATCTTTCAAAAATTTGGGCTTAATTAATTTCTTTTTCAAAAGAGTTCCTAAAAGAATTATTCTGGACAAAATAAAAGGTATGATATACAATTGGTCATATAATCGTGGTTATATAGATATTTTTTATACTGGGATTTTCACCATGAGTATAAGAGGGTTAGCCGAGCTAACTCAGTTTTTTGATAAATATATAATTGATGGAATTCTAAATGGGATTGGTGTTGCAAGTTTCTTTATGGGCGAAGGAATAAAATATATGGGAGGTGGACGAATCTCATCTTATTTATTCTTGTATTTTTCTTATGTGTCAATCTTTTTATTCATTCTTTTCTTTTTCTCTTCTTTCAGTCTTCCCAATTCCCAATTTTCTTGATGGGTCTCCAGATCAGAATCTTCGTAAACTGGGCTATCTTGATAGCGTGCCTCTTTCAAGTGAAATTCATCCTTTGTTTTTTCCTTTCCACTCACTCGGATCTCTTCCGTTTCATCTATTTTGTCCAGATCCTCCTTTTCTTCCGAAAAAAGTTTTTCTTCGGTGGATCCCTCTTGTTCCTGTTTAGTCTCCTTCATTTCGTAAGTTGTTTCTACATCGCTTTCTTCCGTTTCTGAGGTTTCTTTCTCTTTCAGTTTCTTAGTGACAATAGGCGACGGCATTCTGCCTAAATAGTAAACACAGGTGATAAATAAGAGAATACTAAAGATTCGAGCCATAGAATTTCTCAATTCTGACACAAGATACTTATTAGATCGAATAGAATGATTTTGCCGTATCCAGAATAATACCAATCCAACCCATTTCATGAATAAAATGTGACCAATTAACCAACCAACAAAACTACTTGTTAAAAATAAAATCTTGTTGTTGCATCGAAACATAGAAATGTTGACTAATCTGGCTAACGTGGAACTTGGTAAAATGAAATGGTTGAAAAATTGAAAAATTAGATTATTCAGGAATACACATTGAATGCTGAGATTACGCATTGAATTTCTGGTAGTAGATCCATAATCAAAAAAGTTTTTATGATTGTTCCAGAAGAAATGAAACAAAAGATACGGTAGAACTAGGACAGTTATTGTATGAGGTCTACCCAATGCTAGATGCAGAGGCGCATAATAGATCGATATGAACATCATGAGCTGTCCCGCAATAAAACCAGTTGTTGCTGATACCTCCTTCTCGGTTCCTTCTTCCATAACCCGAGCTCGGAGAAGGAAGAGATAAGAGGGCCCTATGGAGAATGTGGTCAGAAATCCATAATAGAGCCCGACCACAACGACCGAATTTATTATCTTCATGCATAAGGATAATGGATTACCTAGTAGAAAAGATTTCAAAATCATCACAAACCTCCCCTTTTTCTTTTCTATTGCAATTTATCGATTATTATATGATGATTCCTTAACTTTCCATATCTATATAGATAGAAACAGATATACTATAAATGACATCTCTTATGTCAATGACACAAAAGGGATATGAAATGAATGGAATTGGGATATAGATGGAATATAATGAAATAGAGCCACATTGAGGTTCCCTATGAAATGAGGCATGGAACGGAGCCACTACGAAGAAGTTCCTGGAGTTACGAAGGAAGCTTCGGACTCATATTGTTCATGGGTTGAGAACGGGAGTTGAACTCTATGAGGTCGAATCTCCCGTTGTTCCTCAGTAGCTCAGTGGTAGAGCGGTTGGCTGTTAACTGACTGGTCGTAGGTTCGAATCCTACTT